GTACTGATTCCTCAATACCTACTATCGTAGAATATTCATGTGGCACCTTCTTAGATTTTGCACGTGTGATACATGTTCCTTCTATTTCTCCAAGTAAGGCCCTTCGCATGGCAATACCGATGGTATCAGCTTGACCTTTCATAAGTGGTGACAGAATGAAACGACCATAATAAAGACGCTTACTGTCTACTCTTGATTCAACACACTTCCACTGTAGTGTTCGAGTGGATCCTGCTACTTCCTCTCGAACCATACTGTACTAGTATTATTATTTGATCATTTATTTCTCTTGAAATCGGTTTAATTCTTATTTCTACACACGTCTTTTTTTAGGAGGTCGACATCCATTATGTGGCATAGGTGTTACATCACGTACGAAGCTTAATAATATACCACTTCTACGAATGGCTCGTAATGCTGCATCTCTTCCGAGACCAGGACCCTTTATCATAACTTCTGCTCGTTGCATACCCTGATCAACCACTGTACGAATAGCATTTACCGCTGTGGCTTGAGCAGCATAAGGTGTTCCTCTTCTTGTGCCTTTGAATCCAGAAGTACCGGCGGAGGCCCAAGAAACTACCCGACCTCGTACATCTGTAACAGTTATAATGGTATTGTTGAAACTCGCTTGAACATGAATAACGCCTTTTGGTATTCTACGTCCATTCTTACGTGAACCAATACGCCCATTCCTACGTGAACCAATTCTTGGTATAGCTTTTGTCATATTTTATCATCTCATATTTATGAGTCAGAAATATACAAAAAGAAAAGATACGGAGATATCCATTTCATGTTAAAACAGATCCTTTACCTTATTTTTACATATATATATTTTTTTTTTGAAAGTAAAGTTCTTTTTTAGAAGAATTACCCTTGTCTCTGTTTATGTTTCGGATTGGAACAAATCACTATAATTCGTCCACGCCTGCGAATCAGTCGACATTTTTCACAAATTTTACGAACGGAAGCCCTTATTTTCATATTTTTTATTCCTTACCTTAATTCTGAATCCACTTCTTGGAAGAGAATAAGTCTCTTGAATTTTTTTTGAACTTCAAATTGTATACCCATGGTTAAAAAAATAACCTAATCATTCGAATCTTTGTTGCGAAGTCGATAAATTATACGTCCCCTGGTTGAATCATAACGACTTACTTCAATTTTTACTCTATCTCCCGGTAGTATCCGTATAAAACTGCGGCGGATCCTCCCTGAAACATATCCTAGAATTAGATCTTCATTATCTAAACGGACCCGGAACATACCGTTGGGAAGTGATTCAGTAATTAAACCCTCATGAATCAATTTTTGTTCTTTCATTCCAGGTAACCTCCTTGAAGTATCAACTAATGGAGGAATAGTTATATAACTCACTTTTCCTCTCTATTTTACAAATAGGAAGTTAGAGATCAAATTCGGATACCAGAGGTGGAAGATTACCATATATAACACAAAATTTCTCCTCCAATTCTTTCTAGTCGAGCTTCTCGATCTGTTATTATACCTCGAGAAGTAGAAAGAATTACAATTCCCATTCCACCTAAAATCTTAGGAATTCGTTGATAGTTGGAATAAATTCGTAAGCCGGGCCGGCTGATACGCTTTAAAATGGTTCTAGTTTTATATATTCCTTTTCTGGTTTTTCTATGTCGCAGAGTTGAAACCAAGAAATATTTGTTACTCTCCTGATGTTTCCGAACGTTTTCAATAAAACCTTCTCGTAGAAGTATTTTACTAATGTTTTCGGTGATATTTGTAGATGCTATTCGAACCCTTCCTTTTTTATCCGTGTCAGCATTTCTTATAGAAGTTATTAGATCGGCAATAGTGTCCCTACCCATGACGAACTAGAATTATAGGTTCCTCCTAATTTTGATATAATCAACATGTTTCCTTTTTTTTTATTTTTATTATTTTTATTATAAAGTATATACGTGAGACACAATCTACTAATTTGATCTATTTGATCTATTTCAGATACCCTATACTATATCATAGTCTCATCTACTACTATTTATAATACTTCGGGAGCTAATGAAACTATTTTAGTAAAATTTAACTGTCTCAATTCTCGAGCGATCGCACCAAAAACTCGAGTTCCTTTTGGATTTCCTTCTTGATCAATGACAACTGCAGCATTGTCGTCATATCGTATTATCATACCGTTTTCACGTTTGAGTTCTTTACATGTACGTACAATTACAGCTCTAATTACTTCTGATCTTTCTAGAGGCATATTGGGAACTGCTTCTTTGATTACAGCAACAATAACATCACCAATATGAGCATATCGGTGATTACCAGCTCCTATGATTCGAATACACATCAATTTTCGAGCTCCGCTGTTATCCGCTACATTCAAAAGGGTCTGAGGTTGAATCATATCATTTTTATTTCAATCTGTTATTTCAATGCAAAAGTATGAAAGAAAAAAAAAGAAATATTGTTCGTCCAGAAATAAATAAACCTGCGGTTGTTTTTTCATCCCCAATACCCTTTTTTTTTAGTTCTACATCTCTATCCTGAAATAAGAAATTGAGTTCGTATAGGCATTTTGCGCGCAGCTATTGAGATAGCTGCTCTAGCTACAGTTTCTGATACTCCACCCATTTCATAAAGTATTCGACCCCGTTTAACAACGGATACCCAATATTCAGGGGATCCCTTCCCCGAACCCATACGTGTTTCCGCGGGTCTTACTGTAACAGGTTTGTCGGGAAATATACGTACCCATATTTTTCCACCACGACGCACATATCGTGTCATTGCTCTTCGCCCTGCTTCTATTTGTCTAGCTGTAATCCAAGCAGGTTCAAGTGCCTGAAGAGCGTATCTGCCGAAACAAATATGATTGCCTCGACAAGATATTCCTTTCATTCTTCCTCTATGCTGTTTACGAAATCTGGTTCTTTTGGGGTTATAGTCGATGGTTGTTTCTTAATTCCATCTCTACTGCAGAACCGGACATGAGAGTTTCTTCTCATCCAGCTCCTCGCGAATGAAAGGATTCAAATTCAATAAAATAATATTATAGATACACATTAATAGATACACATTAATAGGTACACATTAATAGATAATACACCAAGTAATGGCTTTTATTGATATTTCATTTCTTACATAAGAAGGAAGATGTAGATACAAGATATACAATACAGCTAGACGTGTGTGTACATTTATGTATCTTTATAGATAATGTAATGTTTCTCTTTTTTATTTTTATAACATAACGAATCCTTTCCTTATTTTTTTTTACCTCTATCGAATTACGACAAAAGATTGTAATCCAATAAATAGAGGTTTCGCGGGCGAATATTTACTCTTTCCTGTTTCATTCGAAGGTTCAATTCATAACCTCTCAGAATAAATCAATTTTTTCTTGGTCCGTTCCGCCATCCCACCCAATGAATTATTAGGATTCGTTTTCAATAGAAGCCTATGCAGTCACAGGTTCTGTCGTTCCCATAGCTTCTCCATTAATGGTTAGGTCCGAACTTTGCAATGGAGCTTCCAACAAAATTTGTTCCCAAGTCAATTTCCTCAGTTTTTATTAACCTGAAGGCTCTTTATTATTTTATTCTATTTAAAATTATTTCATTTTAAAATTCTTATATTTATAATTATCTTATCAGTATTGATTATCAGTATTGATGCTTTATCACACTGCCTTTTATGACGTGATTCATAGACCATACATATTGGAATCATATATCATTGATATTTTTGTTCTTTCTTTCTATCATCCTTCCATTTATCCACATCCCTTTATTTTATTTTTTTTGCTTTACAACCCATAATCAGATCTATTTTTTGTTGAAAGAATTTCAGTTGCTACAACCATATGATAGATCCACTTATTCATATAGTGACTGTTTCTTGGGATCTCGACAATACGAAGCAATAAGTTGGTTATTAGTTTATTTTATATAATTACAAAGTTTATAGCAGGGGTCAGTTTTTTTTTTTAATCCCAACTTGAAACTATAAAGAAAAAACTAACGAGTCACACACTAAGCATAGCAATTATACCAAATGATCAATCGAATTTATATTTAACCTTATAGAATTAGAATTGTTCATTTTTTTATTTTTAACGAAAAAAGAATGAAAGAGTTTGTCATTTTTTGTTTTATCACTGGACAGAATGGGAAGACAAGGTTGATTATTTCTCGTCTACAAATATCCAAATTTTTATACCTAATACTCCATAAATAGTTCGAATTGTATAGGAACAATGATCAATTTTAGCGCGAATTGTTTGTAGGGGAACTCTACCCTCTCTGATCCATTCAACACGTGCAATTTCTTTTCCGTCGATACGGCCTGCTATTTGCACTTGAATTCCTTTTGTATCCGTTTGTTCAGTTAATTCAATAGCTTTTTTCATTGCTTTTCGAAACGAAACTCTATTTTTTAATTGTAAAGCTATATATTCTGCAAGAATATTAGGTTGTCCATAAGGTTTTTCAACTCTTGTGATAGCAATGTTGAGTCTCCGGTTTACAGAATGAAACTCCTTTTGTACATTCATCTGTAATTCTTCGATTCCTCGTGTTTGCCCCTCTATTAATAAATTTGGGAATCCAATATAGATTATGACTTGGATCAAATCGATTTTTTTTTTTATTGTTATACGTGCAATTCCTTCGAAACCTGAGGATATTTTCCTATTTTTTTGTACATAGTTCTTGATACAATTCCGTATTTTTGCATCTTCCTGTAGGCCCCCGGAATAATTTTTTGGTTGTGCGAACCAAAAGGAATGATGACTTTGAGTTGTACCAAGTCTGAAACCAAGTGGATTTATTTTTTGTCCCATATTTTTCTATTCTATTTTATTTTTCATCCATATTTTTTTTATATGAATCTAAATCTTAGATTGATCTAAAAATGATTTAGATTTATCTTTTAATACAATTGTTATATGACATGTCGGTCTTTTTATCAGATAACTACGTCCTCGAGCCCGCGGTCTTAACTTTTTCACAATAGTA